TTAATAAAAATTAAAAATTAAATGATTGTAATTGTTATAAATTATTAAAAAAAATTATGTAAAAAAATGTACATCAATTTTTAGATTTGTTATTAAAATAAAATCATAAATTTTAAAAATTAATAAAAAAATTATATAAAAATTATTTTTTTTAAAAAAAAAAAAAATAAAAAAAACTATTTAATTTAAAAAGAAAAATTAATTATTAAATATAAATATGAAATATTAAATTATCACAATCATAATTTAATACAAATTAAAAATTTAAAAAAAATTTTAATAAGAAGTTTTTTAAATTTATATTTAAATTAAGTTAAAAATTAAAAAAATTAAAATTTTTATTTTAAAAATTATGAAAAAAAAAATTAACACAATCAGGTTTTAAAACAAAATTTTTCTTATATAAAATTTATATATATATATATATATATTATGAATAAATAAATTTTATTTAATTTAATTATTAAATAAATTTAATTTATTATAAATTTTTTATTATTATATAAATAATAGAAATATTCTATTTCAAAAAATTTCAAAAATTTTTATGCATTTTACATTAATTTATAAATTAAATTTAAAATAAATTCATTAATTTAAAAATTTATAAATTATAAAATTAAAATATAATTGAATTTTATTAATTATTTTATTTTTAAATCCATTGATTTTAATATCTATAAATTCTATAATTTCAATATGAATTAATATAGAATTAAATTTAATTTTATTTTTGACATTTATTATTATAAATAATTTTATAATTTATGATATATCAATAAAATATTTTTTAATAAGAAGTTTTAGATCTTCAATTTTTTTTTTTTTAATTATTATAAATTATTTTATAAATATTGATTTATTAATTTATTTTATAAATTTTTTATTGTTATTAAAATTAGGATTTCCACCATTTCATTTTTGGTATATTGATTTAATAATAAACTTAAATTGAATTAGGTGTTTAATATTATCTACATGACAAAAATTTATTCCAATAATTTTTATATTTTTTTTAATAAAAAAAATATTTTTATATTTAATTATTTTATTAGGAGGATTAATTTCTATTTTTAAAGCTTTTAATACTATTTATTTAAAAATAATTTTGAGATATTCATCAATTAATCATTTAGGTTGAATATTGATAAGATTAATTTTAAGGTTTAATATATGATTAATTTATTATTTAAGGTATAGAATTTTAATATTAAGAATTTTATTTATTTTTAATAAAATAAAATTAATTTATTTAAATGATTTTAATAAGTTAAATTTATTTTTTAAAAAGAAATTAAATTTGATATTAATAATATCTTTAGGTGGATTACCCCCTTTTTTTGGTTTTTTAATAAAATGATTTTTTATTTATAAAATAGTTTTTAATTTAAATTATTTTTATTTAATGATAATAATTTTTTTTTCTTTAATATTTTTATATTATTATTTACGTATAGTTTTTAATTATTTATTTTTATTTTATTATAATTTAAAGTTTAATTTTTTTTTTTTAATTTTTAAAAAAGAAAAATTGATATTAATATTTTATTTAATTTCAATTTTAAATTTATTTTCATTAATAATTTTTTTAAATTAAATTTAATAAATTTAATTTTTTTTTAAATTTGCAATTTAATGTTTTAATATAAACTAATTAAATATAATGTTTATTTAAGAAAGTATTAAAGATAATTTTATCTTTTGAATAAATTTACAGTTTATTACTTAAATCAGACATAATACTTAATTAATTTATATAAAATTTTAAGTTAATTTAAACTTTAAACTTTCAAAGTTTAGAATATATTATATAATTTATATAAATTTTAAAATATTTTATGATAAAATGATTGATATCAACAAATCATAAAGATATTGGTATATTATATTTTATTTTTGGAATTTGATCAGGGATATTAGGATTTTCAATAAGTTTAATTATTCGTTTAGAATTAGGAATACCAGGAAATTTAATTGGTAATGATCAAATTTATAATAGAATTGTTACTTCTCATGCTTTTATTATGATTTTTTTTATAGTTATACCTATTATAATTGGTGGATTTGGAAATTGATTAGTTCCATTAATATTGAGTTCACCAGATATGGCTTTTCCTCGAATAAATAATATAAGATTTTGATTATTAATTCCTTCATTATTTTTATTAGTTTTTAGAAGATTTGTTAATGTTGGTGTTGGGACAGGATGAACTGTGTATCCACCTTTATCATTAATTTTAGGTCATGGAGGTTTATCAGTTGATATAAGAATTTTTGCTTTACATTTAGCTGGTGCATCTTCAATTATGGGGGCTGTTAATTTTATTACAACGGTTTATAATATACGAATAAATTTTTTTAATATAGATAAAATTTCATTATTTATTTGATCTGTATTAATTACAGCTATTTTATTATTATTATCATTACCAGTATTAGCTGGTGCTATTACAATATTATTAACTGATCGTAATTTAAATACAAGATTTTTTGATCCTTCGGGAGGAGGTGATCCTATTTTATATCAACATTTATTTTGATTTTTTGGTCATCCAGAGGTTTATATTTTAATTTTACCTGGATTTGGAATTATTTCACATATAATTTTTAATGAAAGAGGAAAGAAAGAAACATTTGGTTTATTAGGTATAATTTATGCTATATTAACAATTGGATTTTTAGGATTTATTGTTTGAGCTCATCATATATTTACAGTTGGAATAGATGTTGATACACGAGCTTATTTTACATCAGCAACTATAATTATTGCTGTTCCAACAGGAATTAAAATTTTTAGTTGAATAGCAACATTTAGAGGGGTAAAATTAATAAATAATTTAAATGTTTTATGATCAATAGGATTTATTTTTTTATTTACATTAGGAGGTTTAACAGGTGTTGTTTTATCTAATTCATCAGTTGATGTAGTTTTACATGATACATATTATGTTGTAGCTCATTTTCATTATGTATTATCTATAGGAGCTGTATTTGCTATTTTAGGTGGTTTTATTTATTGATATCCATTATTTTTTGGATTTATAATTAATGAAAAATTTTTAAAAGTTCATTTTTATTTAACTTTTATTGGTGTTAATTTAATTTTTTTTCCACAACATTTTTTAGGTTTAGGAGGAATACCTCGTCGTTATTCGGATTATCCTGATATATATTTAATATGAAATATTTTTTCTTCAATTGGTTCATTAATTACTTTAATTAGAGTAATTTTATTTATTTTTATTATATGAGAAGGAATATTAATAAATCGTATTATTTTATTTATTAAATATATAAATTCTTCAATTGAATGAATTCAAATATATCCACCAAAGGATCATAGATATGATGAATCAAGGTATATTTTAATTGGAAAAAAATTCTAATATGGCAGATTATTGTATTGAATTTAAGATTCAAATATAAAATTTTTAAAAATTTTTTTTAGAAATTATAAGTTTATTAATAATAAATTTTCAAGATTCATTTTCTTATTTAATAAAAATAATGATTTTTTTTCATGATTTTATTTTAATAATTTTATTAATAATTTTATTATTAATTTTATATGTAATAATATGATTTTTTTTTAATAAATTAATTAATATGAAAATTTTACATAATCATTTAATAGAAGTTATTTGAACAATTATTCCAATAGTTATTTTAATTTTTATAGTTTTACCATCTTTAAATATTTTATATTTATTAGAGGATATGGTTAATCCATTTATAACAATTAAAATTTTAGGACATCAATGATATTGATCTTATGAATATAGAGATTTTTATAATTTAGAATTTGATTCATTTATAATTAAAGATTTTGAAAATAATAATTTACGTTTATTAGATGTAGATAATCGATTAGTTTTACCGAAAAATTTTAATATTCGTGGTTTAGTATCATCAGTTGATGTTATTCATTCATGAACTATACCTTCTATAGGAATTAAGGTTGATAGTATTCCTGGTCGTATAAATCAATTTATTATATTAATTAATCGTTCAGGTTTATATTTTGGTCAATGTTCAGAAATTTGTGGATTAAATCATAGATTTATACCAATTGTTTTAGAATCTATTAATTTAAAAATTTTTTTAAATTGAATTAATTTAATAATTAATTATTTAAATAGTTTAAAAAAAACATTGATTTGTGGAATCAAAATTATTAAGTTAATTTTAAATATAATTTAATTTATAATTAAAGTTTATTAAAATTAGTTAAAATATAATATTAAAATGTCATTTTAAAGTTATTAAAATTTAATTTAATATTTTTATTAGATATCTTAAAGTAAGAATTGAATTTTTAATTCAAAATATAATAAAATAATGTTTATTTCTAATAATTAAAATTTTATAAGTTAAAATTCCACAAATATCACCTATAGATTGATTATTTTTAATAATATATTTTTTAATAATTTATATATTTTTTTTAACAAATATATATTTTATTTTAAAAATTTATTTAAAATATAATAAATTATTTTTAAATTTAAAATTATTTAATATAAAATGATATTAAATTTATTTTCAATTTTTGATTCTTCAACAAAGATTTTATCTTTAAATTGATTATCTTCTTTAATTGGTTTATTTTTAATTCCTCAAATTTATTGAATTTTTTATTCTCGATTATTAATTTTTTTAAATAAAATAATGATTTTATTATGAAATGAATTTAAATTAGTATTAAATAGAAAATTTAATTTAAATAATTTAATTTATTTGTTAGTAATATTTTTATTTTTTATAATAAATAATTTTATAGGTTTATTTCCTTATTTATTTACTAGTTCAAGACATTTAATTTTTTCATTATGAATTTCTTTAAGATTTTGATTGGGATATATATTATTTGGTTGAATTAAAAATTCTATATTTATATTTATTCATTTAGTTCCTATAGGAACTCCTTTTATATTAATATTTTTTATAGTATTAATTGAATTAATAAGAAATATTATTCGTCCAATAACTTTATGTATTCGTTTAGTTGCTAATATAGTTTCAGGACATTTATTATTAACTTTATTAGGAAATTTTATTTCTAATTTTTTAAGAATTTATTTTTTTGTATTAATTATTCAAATAATATTATTATTTTTAGAAATGGTAGTTTCTTTAATTCAATCTTATGTTTTTACAATTTTATTAATTTTATATTTAAAAGAAACAAATTAATTTAATGATAAAATTTAATCATCCATATCATTTAGTAACTTTAAGACCTTGACCAATTAATTTGTCATTTAGATTAATAATTATATTAAGAGGAATTTTAATAATATTTAATAATTTTAAAATTAATTTAATATTGATTGGTTTATTTTTAGTAATTTTGAATTTAATTCAATGATGACGTGATGTAATTCGTGAAAGTACTATTCAAGGGTTTCATACAATAAAAGTTATGTTAGGTTTACAAAATGGTATATTATTATTTATTTTATCAGAAGTTATATTTTTTTTATCTTTTTTTTGATGTTATTTTCATATATATTTATCTCCTAGATTTGAAATTGGTAGAATTTGGTATCCAAGAAATTTAATTGTTTTTAATCCTTATAATATTCCTATATTAAATACATTAATTTTATTATCATCAGGTATTTCAATTACTTATTGTCATTATAGAATTATAAAATCACATTTAAATGATTCAATTAAAAGAATATTTATAACTTTAATTTTAGGATTAGTTTTTACATATTTTCAATATTTAGAATATAATGAATCTTATTTTTGTATTAATGATTCAATTTATGGATCAGTTTTTTTTTTATTAACAGGATTTCATGGATTTCATGTAATTTTAGGAACAATGTTTAATTTAATTATATTTTTTCGAATAATTTTTAATCATTTTTCTTTTTTTCATTTTTTTGGTTTTGAAGCTTCATCTTGATATTGACATTTTGTTGATTTAGTATGATTATTTTTATATTTATTTATTTATTGATTAATTTTTTAGTTTAATTTATATAATATAATAAGTATATTTAATTTCCAATTAAATTGTTTAAAATAATTTTAATATAAATAATTTATTTAATAATAATGATATTTTTTATTTTAAATTTAATTATATTTTTATTAATTATTTTAAATTGATTAATTTCAAAAAATTTTTTTTTAATATATGAAAAAAGGTCTCCATTTGAATGTGGATTTGAACCATTTGAATCTTCTCGATTACCTTTTTCAATTCATTTTTATTTAGTAGGAGTTTTATTTTTAATTTTTGATGTTGAAATTATTTTATTATTACCTATATTAAGTTCTTTAAAGATTTTAAATTATTTTAATTGAATATATTCAGTTTTAATAATTTTATTAATTTTGTATTTAGGATTAGAATTTGAAAAAAATGAGGGTATTTTAAAATGATTTATTTAAATTAATTGAAACCAAAATAGAGGTTAGTTATTGTTAATAATTTTATTGAATTTTAAAATTCCAATTAATATTTAGATTAATATTTAGATTAATAGTTTAAAAAAAATATTTAATTTGCATTTAAATGATATTATAAATTAATTTAATTTTTAAATTATGAAACAAATTATTGTATTCAATTACGAATTGAAATTAAAGTTTTAATTAACTCTTAATTTAAAAAATAAGTTTTGAACAAAAAAAATTTCTAATTTTTTAATTTTATGGTTAGAATCCATTTTTATTTTATTTATATATTTTAAATAAAATATTATATTTTCATTATAATGATAATAATTTTAAGATTATTTATAAATTTAAAAATTATAAAAATTATCTTAATATTTTCATTATTAAACTTTGTTAATTTAAGCTATTTAAATAAAAAAAAATTATATAAAATAAAATTATATATAATGAAAATAATATTATTAATAAATTTAATTTTATGAATTTATTAAAATCTAAATTTATTATATATAAAAATTTTTTAGTTAAAATATATTCATTTCAACCATAATCTTGAATAAAATTTAAAATAAAATTTATTTTATAAAAATTAATTTTAGTTTTTTTAAAATTTATTGGTAAAAAAAATATTAAATTAAAAAATTTAAAAATATTTAATATAAAAATATTTTTTAAAAAATTTAATTTTATTAAAAATAATCCAATTATAATTCCTAAAGTTAAAAAATGGAAAATTATTAATTTTAGGGTTTTAGGTAAATAAATAAAATTTAATGAATTAAAAATTAATCAATTTAAAATAGATCCAATAAATATTGATATAAAAATTAATATAATAATAGAATAATTTATTAAATTTTTAATATTAATATTTAAAAAAATTGAAATTTTATTAAATTTAAAATTTAAAAATATTATTAATCGTGTTGAATAAGAAATTGTTAATCCTATAGATAAATATATAATTATAAATATGAAAATGTTATTAAATTTTATATTAAATATTTCAATAATTAAATCTTTAGAAAAAAATCCTGTTAAAAATGGTATTCCACATAATGTTAAAGATGAAATTAAAAAAATTATATTAATTAAAGGAGTATAAAAGTTATTTATTGAAATAAATCGGATATCTTGATTGTTAGAAAAATTATGAATTATAATACCAGAACATAAGAATAGTAAGGATTTAAATATTGCATGATTAATTAAATGGAAAAATGTTAATATAGGTAAATTAAAACTTAAAATAAAAATTATTAATCCTAATTGACTTAAAGTTGATAAAGCAATAATTTTTTTTAAATCAAATTCAAAATTAGCTGTAATTCCTGAAAAAAATATAGTGAAACTTGAAGTTATTAATATTAAAATTAAAAAATTTTTAGAAATTAATATATTAAATCGAATTAATAAATATACACCAGCTGTAACTAAAGTTGATGAATGAACTAAAGAAGAAATTGGTGTAGGAGCTGCTATTGCTAATGGTAATCATGTTGAAAAGGGAATTTGAGCTCTTTTTGTAATTGCTGAAATAAAAATTAAAATTATTAATAAATTAATAAATTTATTATAAAATAAAAAATTTCATGAATTAAGTTGTATTAAAATTGAAATAGAAATTAAAATGAAAATATCACCGATACGATTTATTAAAATGGTAATTATTCCAGAATTGTAACTTTTTTTATTTTGGTAGTAAATTACTAAACAGTAAGATGAAAGACCTAATCCATCTCATCCTAATAAAATAGTTATTAAATTTAATGAAAAAATTACTAATATTATAGATATTATGAAAATTAAAATTAATATTATAAAACGTTTAATATTTAAATCTGAATTTATATATTCAATTCTATATAAAATTACTATAGAAGTAATAAAAAAAATAGTTGAAATAAATATTAATCTTATTCAATCAAAAAAACAAATAAATTTAATTATTAAGGAATTATTTATATAAATAATTCAATTGAATAAAAAATTTAATTTTTTAATTAAGAAAATAATTGATGTAATTATATTTATTAATCTAAATAAAAAAAGATTAAAAGAAGAATAAAAAAAAATAATTTAATTTAATTTAATTAATTTAAAAAATTAATTTTTATTTATTAAATAAAATAAAATATTTAAATTTAAAATGAAAAAATTTAATGGAATTCAATGATTTAAAATAATTAAGTATTCACGAGAATTAATAAATAAAAAATTATATAAATTAAAATTAAATTTTCCATGTTGAGAAAATGCATAAATAAAAATTGTATAACATGATCTTAAAAATGTTATAATTATTAGGTAAATTATAAAATAGTTTGATCAAGAAATTAATCTATTAAAAATTATAATTTCTCTAATTAAATTTATTGATGGTGGTGATGATATATTAATAATACAAATTAAGAATCATCAAAGTCTAATTCTTGGAATTAAATTAATTATTCCTTTTATTAAATTTGTTGAACGAGAATGAATCCGTTCATAATTAAAATTTACTAAACAGAATATACAAGATGAACATAAACCATGAGCTAATATTATAATATAACTACCAATATATCCTCAAAAATTAAATGTTAATATTCTACATATTAATGATCTTATATGAACAATAGATGAATAAGCTACAATAATTTTAAAATCATTAATATTTAAACATAAAATTCTACAATAAATTCCACCAATAATTCTAATATTTATTAAAAATAAATTAAAATTTATAAATAATAATTTTATTAATATTATTATTCGAATTAATCCATATCTTCCTAATTTAAGTATAATTCCTGCTAAAATTATTGAACCACTAATAGGAGCTTCAACATGAGCTTTAGGTAATCATAAATGAAAAAAATATATTGGTATCTTAATTAAAAATGCTAAAATTAAAAATAAATAAAATAAAAAATTTAATCTTAAATTTAAATTTTTTATAATTATAAAATTAAATATTAATGTTGAAAAATTTTTATATAAATAAAATATTATTATTAATAAAGGTAATGATCCAAAAAGTGTATAAAATAGAAGATATATTCTTGCTTGAATTCGATCAATTTGAAGACCTCAACCTATAATTAAAATTATTACTGGAATAATTCTTCTTTCAAAAAAAATATAAAATAGTAAAAAATTTATTGATAGAAAACATAAAGTTAAAATTATTAATAAATTAATTAAAATAAAATTTAAATATTTAGAATATATAATTAAGTTAAATTTAAAATTTGATAAATAACTTAAATAAATAATTCAAATTCTTAAAAAAATTAAATTATAACTAATAAAATCATAACTTAAAAAATAATAAATATTATTATAATAAAAATTATTTAAATTTATATTTATTATTCAGTTAAATATAATAATTAATAAAATTAAATTTTTAAATAATTTTATATTTTTTTTATTAATTAAAAAATTTATTATAATTAATATAAAAATAAATTTTATCATTAAAATTTAAATTAATTAGTTAAAAATTAAATTATTTAAATTATTTATTTAATTATAAATTAAAAATTTATTTTTAATAATTAAATTAAATTAATTTATTAAATTTAAAATTTTTGTATAATCATTTCCTAATTTTCGTGATAAATAAACTAAAATTGATAAACCTATAATTCTTTCACAAACACAAATTGTTCAAAAAAAAGCAATAAAGTAAATATTTAAATTTAAAAATCTAAAATTTAAATATAATAATAAACTTAAATTTATAATTATGAATTCTAATCTAATTAAAGTTATTAATAAATGTTTATATATTGATAAAAATATTATTGATGAAATTAAAAATAAAATAATTAAAAAGTTTATTTCTCAATTTATAATGAGTTATATAGTTTATTAAAATATTAATTTTGTAAATTAATGATAAAATTTTATTTTTATAACTTAACAAAAAAATAATTATTAATAATTATATCTTTAATTTCCAAAATTAATATTTTAATAAACTATATTTTGAATGAATTTTATTAATTTATTTTATTTAATATTTTATTTAATAAATTTAATAATATTATTAATTTTATTAATTTCTTCAAATTTATTAAATTTTCATCCTTTAATTTTAAGTTTAATATTAATATTTTATATAATAATTATATGTTTAAAATTAAATTATTTACAAATAGAATATTGATATTCATATATTTTATTTTTAATTATAATTGGTGGTGTAATAATTTTAATTATATATTTTACTAGAATTTCTAGAAATGAAATATTAATTTATACATTTAAATCTATAATTTATTTATTAATAAAATATATTTTTATAATTATTTTAATATTAATTTTATTTTTTTTATTTAATAAAAATTATTTTAATTTATTAATAGATAATTATGAAATTTTATCAATTAATAATTTATATACAGAAAATAATTTTAATAATTTAAAAAATTTATATATAAATATAAATATAGATTTAACAATTTTTTTTATTATTTATTTATTATTAATAATAATATTTTCAGCTATAATTTGTTTAAAATTTAATATTCCAATACGACAAATAATTTTATAATGAATAAATCTTTTTTAAAAAATAATTTATTATTAAATTTAATTAGAGGAATAATTATTAAATTACCTACACCTATTAATATTTCTATTTGATGAAATTTTGGGTCTTTATTAGGTTTATGTTTAATTTTTCAAATTATTTCAGGTTTATTTTTATCAATACATTATACTCCAAATATTAATTATGCTTTTTATAGAATTATTCATATTATAAAAGATGTTTGATATGGATGATTAATTCGATTATTACATATAAATGGAGCATCATTTTTTTTTATTTGTATTTATTTTCATATTGGTCGGGGATTATATTATGGATCTTATAAATTAGTTAAAGTTTGATTAATTGGAGTAATAATTTTATTAGTTTTAATAATAACAGCTTTTATAGGATATGTTTTACCTTGAGGACAAATATCTTTTTGAGGAGCTACAGTAATTACAAATTTATTATCAGCATTACCATATTTAGGAATTATATTAGTTGAGTGATTATGAGGGGGGTTTTCAGTTGATAATGCTACTTTAAATCGTTTTTATAGATTTCATTTTTTAATACCTTTTATTTTAATAATAATAGTTATTTTTCATTTAATATTTTTACATGAAAAAGGATCAAGTAACCCTTTAGGGTTAAATAGAAACTATTATAAAATTATTTTTCATAATTATTATTCATTGAAGGATATTGTAGGGTTTATTATTTTATTAGAAATTTTATTTATTTTAATATTTCAAAGTCCTTATGTATTAAGAGATCCAGAAAATTTTATTGAGGCAAATTCTATAGTAACTCCAGTTCATATTCAACCAGAATGATATTTTTTATTTGCATACACTATTTTACGTTCAATTCCTAATAAATTAAGAGGAGTAATTGCATTAATTTTATCAATTTTAATTTTAATAATTTTAAGATTTTTAAAAATTAGAAAATTTCAATCTTTGCAATTTTATCCAATTAATCAATTTTATTTTTGAATTTATTTAATAAATGTAATATTATTAACTTGATTAGGAGCTCAACCAGTTGAATTACCTTATATATTAATTAGACAAATTTATACAATTTTTTATTTTATATTTTATTATTTAAATAATTATTTAATAAATTTATGAGATGAATATTTAATTTAAAAAGATAATGAGCTTGAATAAGTATATATTTTGAAAATATATGATAGAATTAATTAAAATTTTATTATCTGGTATTTATTTAAATAATTTATTAATAATTTAAATTTAAATTAAAATCAAAATTAAATTTAATATTTATAAAATAAGTAATAAATAAAATTAAAATTGAAGGTAATAAAAAAATTCAACAAAATTTTATTAGTTTATCATAACGAATTCGAGGAAAGGTTATTCGAATTCAAGTAATAAATAAAATTATAAGAATAATTTTAAAATAAAATATAAAATTTAAATTATTAAAAATAAAAAAAAAACTAAATAAAAATATTATAAATATTAAACTTGAATATTCAGCTAAAAAAATTAAAACAAATTTTCTTCTTGAATATTCAACATTAAATCCTGAAACTAATTCTGACTCACCTTCAGATAAATCAAATGGTGTTCGGTTAATTTCAGCTAGTATACTAATTAATATAATTAATCTAATTGGTAAAAAAATAAAAAAAAAATTAATATATTTATTAAATTTTATAATATTAAAGATATTAAAAAAGTTTAAAATTATTAATATTAATAAAATTGTAATTGAAAAAATTACTTCATAAGAAATTGATTGAGCAATAGAACGAATTGAACCAATTATTGAAAATATTGAATTAGAAGATCAACCTGCTAAAATTAATCCATAAACTCCTAATCTTATTATTCTTAAAAAAAATAATAAATTATTGTTAAAATTTAATAAATTTATTATAAATGGATAAATTAATCAGTTTATAGAAATTAAAATAAATATAATTCTTGGTGATATAATATAAATATAAAAATTAGATTTTTTTGGGAAAAAATATTCTTTAAATAATAACTTTAATGCATCATTAAAAGGTTGAAGAATTCCAATAAAAGCATTTTTATTAGGACCTTTACGATAATGAAATAATCCTATAATTTTTCGTTCAAAAAGTGTTAAAAAAGCAACTGAAATTAATATAATTAAAATTACTAAAAATATTATAATTAAAGAATTTATATAATAAATTAATATTTGTTTAATAAATTAATTTTTAAAAATTTTAATTTTTAAATTTTAATTAAAATTACTTGTATAAATTTATACATAAATAAATTCTAATTTTATTACATTTATCTGTCAAAGTAATTTTAAATTAAAATTATTTTTTTTATAAATTCCTTTCGTACAAAAATATAAAAATTAATTTAAGATAGAATCCGATCTGGTTTACACCGATCTTAACTCAAATCATGTAAGATTTTAAAAGTCGAACAGACTTAAAAAATATTTTTTTTACAAAAAATTTTATCTTAATTCAACATCGAGGTCATAAACTTTTTTATAAATTTGAACTTTTTAAAAAAATTATGCTGTTATCCCTAAGGTAATTTAATTTATTTTTTTAAAAAAAATATTTTATACAAAAATAATTGTTTATTTAATTAAAAATTATTTAAATTTTAAAATTTCCCCAATTAAAATTATAAATTTATTTATTATAAAATTATAATAAAAATTCTATAGGGTCTTCTCGTCTTTAAATTTTATTTAAATTTTTTTATTTAAAAAAAAAATTTATTTTTTAAATTTGAGACAGTTTATATTTCATTAAATCTTTCATTCTAGTTTTTAATTAAAAAACTAATTATTATGCTACCTTTGTACAGTTATAAATACTGCAGCTATTTAATTTTTCATTGAGCAGATTTGACTTAATATTATTTTCAATAAGACATGTTTTTGTTAAACAGGTGAATATAAATTTTGCCGAGTTTATTAAATTTAATTTTAATAAATAAAATATATTAATTTATAATATTATTACTAATTTAATCATTATTTTTTTAAAATTAAAATTTAATTAAATTATTTATTAAATTTTTAAAATTTTTTTTAAATAATTTATTTTTCAATATTAATTAAATTATTAAATTTTTTCTAATAAAAAAAATTTTATCTTTATATTATTTTCTTTTAAAAAAATTTTTAAAAATAATTTTAAGTTTATTCCTAAAATTATTGATATAATTTTTTAATTTAATAATAATAAATATTATTTAAAAATTATATTTAAATTAAATTTATTTCATAAATAACTAGATAATTTTAAAATTGATTAATTTTTTGTTTCTAAAAAATTATTTTATTTAATATTTTTATATTAATAAAAGTAATTATTTAAATTTTTTAAATTCGAGAAATTAAATTTTAATGAATTTTTTTAATTAATCCTGATACAAAAGGTAAAAAAAAAAAATTTTTCTTAAATTTAATTATTAATTAAATTAATTTTTTTAAAATCATTTAATTTAATTTATTAACTTTTATTTTTAAATTAATTTAAAAATTTATAATAATAAAATTATTAAAGAAATTAAATTAATTTTAAATTTATATAATTTATATATTTTAATAATGTAAATATTATTTTTTTTTTTAAAATAAAATTTATTAAGAAATTTCTAATTTTACTTTCCAGTAAAACTACTTTGTTACGACTTGTCTTACATTCAATAAAATATAAGAATGACGGGCAATATGTACATATTTTTAGAAAACTTTAATTTTTTAAATTTAAAAAATTTATTATTAAATTCTAAATTTAAATTTAGTTAAAAATAGTTAAATTATTTTAAAATTTAAAGTAACTCTAAATTTCTAAATTATATTTATATTTTGACTTGAAATATTTTATTAATATAAATTTTAATAATAATTAAAAAAATTAAATTTAAACAGTAATATATAAAAATATAAATTTAGTTTATTATAATGTGGATTATCAATTTAAATTTTAAGTTTCTTTAATAAAAAAAAATACTGTCAATTTTTTTAAATTTAGTAATTTAATATTTAATATTTTAATTATAATTTTGGGGTTTAATAGTAGGGTATCTAATCCTAGTTTTTAAATAAAATTTTTAAAATCAATTAATTTAAGTTTTTAAAATTAATTAATAAATTTAATTTAATCTTAAATTTATTTAATTTTTAAAAAAAAATAAAATTTTTTCATTTAAATTGATTTAATTAATTTATATAAATTGTATAACCGCAATTGCTGGCACAATTTTTATTTATATTATAATTATTTTTATTAAAAATTTTATTTTAAAATAATTTTATATATTAAATAATAAATTATTTAAATCTTAAAATTTATATATAAGTAAAAATTAAAATTAATTTTTTAAATTAAAATTAAATTTTAAAAATAAAGGTTATAATTTGTAACATAATTTATTCTATCATAATAATCCTTATTAGTCAGGCACTTTATTATAAAAAAGAAATAAATTCTATATTTTGATTATGAATCAAAAAGCTTAATTTTTAGCTTATTATTATAAATATAAATAAAAAATTAAAAAATAAAAAATTAAATTTATTTAAAATTTTAAATAAAAATAATATTAAAATTTTTATTTTAAAAATTATGAAAAAAAAAATTAACACAATCAGGTTTTAAAACAAAATTTTCCCATATATGGGGTTAATAAATTTTTTGGAAAGTATAATAATAACTTATTTATATATAAATAAATATTTTA